ATTTATATAACAGATCGTATGGTAGGTCACAAATTGGGAGAATTCGCGCCTACTCTGACTTTCGCGAGACATGCGAGAAACGATAATAAATCTCGTCGTTAATTAATTTGGAAAAAAAGTTATCATTCATTGGCGGGGGAGAAACCTTATGATAAAGAACTCAAATTCGGGTAGAGAAGTAAAAGTTTTAGCTAAACATATATCTATGTCTGTTTTCAAAGCGCGAAGAGTAATTGATCAGATTCGCGGGCGTTCTTATGAGGAAACACTTATGATACTGGAACTCATGCCTTATCGAGCATCTTATCCCATTTTAAAATTGGTTTATTCTGCAGCAGCAAATGCTAATCATAATATGGGTTTGAACGAAGCTGATTCATTCATTAGTAAAGCCGAAGTCAATGGGGGCCCCTTTGTGAAAAAGTTAAGACCCAGGGCTAGAGGACGTAGTTATCCGATAAAAAGACCCACTTGTCATATAACAATTGTATTAAAAGATAAATCTAAAATTTAGATGAATCTTTAGAAAAAAAATGGATGAAAAGATAATATAATAAAAAAATATGGGACAAAAAATAAATCCACTTGGTTTCAGACTCGGTACAACCCAAAATCATCATTCCTTTTGGTTCGCACAACCAAAAAATTTTTCTGTAGGTCTACAAGAAGATGAGAAAATACGGAATTGTATCAAGAACTATGTACAAAAAAATAAGAGAATATCCCCAGGTTTCGAAGGAATTGGAATTGCACGAATAGAAATTCAAAAAAGAATCGATTTGATCCAGGTCATAATCTATATTGGGTTTCCAAATTTATTAATAGAGGGCCGAACGCGAGGGATCGAAGAATTACAGATGAATGTACAAAAAGAGTTTCATTCTGTGAACCGAAGACTCAATATTGCTATCACAAGAATTGAAAAACCTTATGGACACCCCAATATTCTTGCAGAATATATGGCTTCACAATTAAGAAATAGAGTTTCGTTTCGAAAGGCAATGAAAAGAGCTATTGAATTAACTGAACAAACAGATACAAAGGGAATTCAAATACAAATTGCAGGGCGTATCGACGGAAAAGAAATTGCACGTGTCGAATGGATCAGAGAAGGTAGGGTTCCTCTACAAACAATTCGTGCTAAAATTGATCATTGTTCCTATACAATTCGAACTATCCATGGAGTATTAGGCCTAAAAATTTGGATATTTGTGAACGAGGAATAATAGACCTTTTTTATCTTGACATTCTGTCCAGTGATAGAACAAAAAATGAGAAACTATTTCTGTTTTTTTTCCTTTTTCCGTTAAATCAAACAAAAATAAACAATTCTAATTCTATAAGGTTGAATAAAAAAAAAGATTAATTTTACTTTTGATATAATTGCTATGCTTAGTGTGTGACTCGTTAGTTTTTTCTTTAGAGTTTAAAGCTGGGCTTCAAAAAAAAAAAAGACTGACCTCCACTATAAACTTAATAACTATATAAAATAAAATAATAAAATAAACGAAAAACTAATAACCAACTTATTGCTTCGTATTGTCGAGATCCCAAGAAACAGTCACTATATGACTGAATGACTGAATCAATCATATAGTTGTAACAACTGAAATTTTCATAAAAAACAAATCTGATTATGGATTTTGAAGAAAAAAAAAAAATAAAGGGATGCGGATAAATGGAAAGGTGATAGAAAGAGAGAACAAAAATATCAATGATAGATGATTCCAATATGTATGGTCTATGAATCACCTCATAAAAGGCAGTGTGATAAAGCATTAATATTGCTATATTAATATATATAATAATACAAATAATAAAGTATAATATAAATAATAAAGAGCCCTGGGTTAATAGAAACTGAGGAGATTGACTCGGGAACAAATTTTTTTGGGAGCTCCGTTGCAGAGTTCAGGCCTAACCATTAATAGAGAAGCTATAGGAACGACGAAACCTGTGACTATATAAGATTCAACTATTAAAATATAAATAAAATATAAAATAAAAATGAATCCTAATGATTCATCGGGCGGGATGGCGGAACGAACCAAGAACAAATTGATTTACTCTGAGAGGTCATGGATTGATCCTACGAATGAAGCAGGAAAGAGTCAATATCCGCCCGCGAAACCCTTATTTATTTATTGTATTACAATACAATACAATATTGTCTTGACTCGATAAGAGTAAAATAAAAAAAAAAAATAGGGATTCGTTATAAAAAATAAGCATTATCTTTATCTATAAATATACACATCTAGCCATATATGGAGCTTCCTATGTAATAAATGAAATATCAATAAATCCCATTACTTAGTTTAGTGTACTAATTATTAAATGGATGTGTATCCGTATCGAATCTTTTCATTCGCGAGGAGCTGGATGAGAGGAAACTCTCATGTCCGGTTCTGTAGTAGAGGTGGGATTAAGAAAAAACCATCAACTATAACCCTAAAAGAACTAGATTTCGTAAGCACCATAGAGGAAGAATGAGGGGAATATCTTGTCGGGGCAATCATATTTGTTTCGGCAGATACGCTCTTCAGGCACTTGAACCCGCTTGGATCACAGCTAGACAAATAGAAGCAGGGCGAAGAGCAATGACACGATATGCGCGTCGTGGTGGAAAAATATGGGTACGTATATTTCCAGACAAACCTGTTACAATAAGACCTACGGAAACACGTATGGGTTCGGGGAAAGGATCTCCCGAATATTGGGTATCCGTTGTTAAACCAGGCCGAATACTTTATGAAATGGGTGGAGTATCAGAAACTGTAGCCAGAGCAGCTATCTCAATAGCTGCGTGCAAAATGCCTATACGAACTCAATTTATTATTTCAGGATAGGGATATAGAACTAAAGATAAACAAAAGAGGTATTGAGGATGAAAAAACAACCGCGGGTTTATTTATTTCTAGACAAACACTATTTCTTTTTTTCCTCATTCTTTGCATTGAAATAACAGATTCAAATAAAAATGATATGATTCAACCTCAGACCCTTTTGAATGTAGCAGATAACAGCGGAGCTCGAGAATTGATGTGTATTCGAATCATAGGAGCTGGTAATCATCGATATGCTCATATTGGTGACGTTATTGTTGCTGTAATCAAAGAAGCAGTGCCCAATATGCCTCTAGAAAGATCAGAAGTAATTAGAGCTGTAATTGTACGTACATGTAAAGAACTCAAACGTGACAACGGTATGATAATACGATATGATGACAATGCTGCGGTTGTCATTGATCAAGAAGGAAATCCAAAAGGAACTCGAGTTTTTGGCGCGATTGCTCGGGAATTGAGACAGTTGAATTTTACTAAAATAGTTTCATTAGCTCCTGAAGTATTATAAATACTAGTAGATGAAACTATGATATAGTTATAGTAGGATATCTGAAATGGATTAAATTAGTAGATTGTGTTTCACGCATATACTTTTAATAATTAATAATTGAAATTGAATAATTCAAAATAAAAAAACATGTTGATTATATCAAAATTAAGAAGCACCAATAATTAGAATTCGTCATGGGCAGAGACGCTATTGCTGATATAATAACTTCTATAAGAAATGCTGACATGAGTAAAAATGGAACGGTTCGAATAGCATCCACTAATATCACCGAAAACATTGTTAAAATACTCCTACGAGAAGGTTTTATTGAAAACGTTCGGAAACATCAGGAAAGTAACAAAGATTTCTTGGTTTCAACCTTGCGCCATAGAAGGACTAGGAAAGGAATATATAGAACTATTTTAAAACGTATCAGTCGACCTGGTCTACGAATCTATTCCAACTATCAAAAAATTCCTAAGATTTTAGGTGGAATGGGAATTGTAATTCTTTCCACTTCTCGAGGCATAATGACAGATCGAGAAGCTAGACTAGAAAAAATTGGAGGAGAAATTTTGTGCTATATATGGTAATCTTCCTCCGGTATCCTAATTTGATCTCTAACTTCCAATTTGTGAAATAGAGAGTAAAAGTAAGTTATATAACTCTTCCTCCATTAGTTGATGATATTTCAAGGGGTTACTTGGATGAAAGAACAAAAATGGATTCATGAAGGTTTAATTACTGAATCACTTCCCAACGTCCGGGTCCATTTAGATAATGAAGATCTAATTCTAGGTTATATTTCAGGGAGGATCCGACGCAGTTTGATACGGATACTGCCGGGAGATAGAGTCAAAATAAAAATAAGTCGGTATGATTCAACTAGAGGACGTATAATTTATAGACTCCGCAACAAAGATTCGAGCGATTAGATGATTTTTGAAAACATTCCTTTGGTGAGAGATACAACTCGAAGCTAAAAAATGAAATACAAGAGACTTATTTTCTTCCAAGGAATAGATTCCAAATTGAGATAAGGAGTGAGAAATATGAAAATAAGAGCTTCCGTTCGTAAAATTTGTGAAAAATGTCGACTGATCCGTAGGCGCGGACGAATTAGAGTGATTTGTTCCAATCCGAGACATAAACAGAGACAAGGATAATCTTTCTTTTATAAAATTTCTCAAAGAAGGGCCATGTAAAAATAAAGGATCTGTTTTAACATGAAATGGATATTTCCGTATCTTTCTGTATATTTCTGATTCATATTTATGAGATGAAAAAATATGGCAAAACCTATACCAAAAATTGGTTCGCGTAGGAATGGACGTATTGGTTCACGTAAGAATGGACGTAGAATACCAAAAGGGGTTATTCATGTTCAAGCGAGTTTCAACAATACTATTGTAACTGTTACAGATGTACGAGGTCGGGTGGTTTCTTGGGCCTCCGCCGGTACTTCTGGATTCAAAGGCACAAGAAGAAAGACACCCTATGCTGCTCAAGCCGCCGCCTCAAATGCTATTCGTACTGTAGTTGATCAGGGTATGCAAAGAGCAGAAGTTATGATAAAGGGTCCTGGTCTCGGAAGAGACGCAGCATTACGGGCCATTCGTAGAAGTGGTATACTATTAAGTTTCGTACGTGATGTAACACCTATG